ATGAAATAAAGCACTGCGATAAGACCCCATACCTAGAGCTAACATCATATAACCCAATTGAGACATTGTAGAATAGGCTAAACCCCTCTTAATGTCTTTTTGAGCAAGAGCTAAAGTAGCTCCTAAAAAAACTGTTATTATCCCTATAAAAGAGATAAAATTCATTATGTGGGGTATGACTATGAAAAGAGGTATAAGTCGAGCTACAAGAAAAATTCCTGCTGCTACCATCGTAGCAGCATGTATAAGAGCTGAAATAGGAGTCGGCCCTTCCATTGCATCAGGTAACCATACATGAAGGGGAAATTGTGCAGATTTAGCAATAGCACCGCCAAATAATAGAACAGCGCACAAAGTAACAAATAACAAATTGACCTCATTAGTAGAAATCAAGTTATTTAATATTTGGAATAAATCACGAAATTCGAAACTTCCTGTTACCCAATAAAACCCCAAAATACCTAATAATAAACCAAAATCACCAACACGATTAGTTACAAACGCTTTTTGACAAGCCTTTGCTGCAACAGGTCGTGTGAACCAAAATCCTATTAATAGATACGAACACATTCCAACCAATTCCCAAAAAATATAAATTTGTATCAAATTTGAACTAGTAACTAATCCCAACATGGAAGTACTGAAAAAACTCATATAAGCAAAAAATCTCAGATATCCATGATCATGAGACATATAATTATCACTATAAATCAGAACCAAAATTCCAACAGTAGTAATTAATATTGACATAATAGAAGTAAGTGGATCGATTAAGTATCCGAATTCTAAAGAAAAATCATTATTGATAATCCAAGACCATACATATTGATAGACAGAACTGCTATTTATTTGCTGAATAGACAGATTCATGGAAAAAATCATGACTATACTTAACAATAAAACGCTCTGAAAAGCCCACATACGACGAAGACTTTTTGTTGCCGTCGGAAAAAGAAGAAGTCCCAACCCTATTAACATAGGAACTGGAAGTGGAAGAAAGGGTATTATCCACGCATATTGATATGTCTGTTCCATAAAAAAAGTTTTTTATTTTTAATTAATTGTTTCCGATTGACCGGATCTTACCTCTTTCGAAAAAGTCACTAAAAAATCAAGATATGCACTAACTTATTTAATTTAATAATTTTATATTAGTATTTATTCTGAGTCTTTTCAAAATCGTTGAAATATTCAAAACAAGAAGTTACAATTGGTCAAATGATATGACCATGACCAAGTGCCATATAAAATAAAAAGAATCTAAATAAATAGGAAAATTTATATTATTACGATAATTTATCGTCATAATAATTTATAATTAATAAAAATAATAAAACAAGCTTAAAAATTTAAGCTAAAAAGAGTACTTGATGTTCATATGAATTATATGATTAACTAAGGTCATCGGTCTAATGAAATAAAAACTCTTTATTTTAGTTACTTTATTTCAACTCATTAACTAATTCATTATGGGATTGATTGTTTTCCATTTCAATCAAAACAATTTATTATTAAAGTTTAGAAGATTATAGATCTAAAATGAACTTTTTTTATAAAAAAATGGATCCTTTAACAGATTTCTTACTAGTCTCATTCGAATTTGAAAATTTAATTTAGGTGTATTTTTCTCAAGTTTTACTAAAAAAAGACTCACTTTTTTAGGCAAAAGTTTACAATCCTTTGAGGTATTTTATTACATGTAAATAAAGTATAGAATAGAATGACGAAAATAAAGGTCTTTTAGGTTCTTTTTTAAGTTTGATTTCTATCACATAGAAATTCTAAAGATATTACTTTGAGGTATAAACAACGAGAATTAAGAGTTCCAAACCAAAAATTTTTGGTTTTACGAATAGTGTATGGAATCAAAAAATTTTTATGTTATTTCGAGTCATTTTTTATTAAATTTTCACATATATATCTATATTTCTTTTTTATGAAGAGAATCTTTTTTAGATAAAAATAGATAATGAATAAGAAAAAATAATTGGTTTTGAACAATAGATGTCTTTCACATCCAACTATAACAATGAGTAACTTCTTCATTTTTAAATGGCAGTTCCAAAAAAACGTACTTCGATATCAAAAAAGCGTATTCGTAAAAATATTTGGAAAAGGAAAGGATATTGGGCAGCGTTAAAAGCTTTGTCATTAGGGAAATCTCTTTCTACCGGGAATTCAAAAAGTTTTTTTGTACGACAAACAACTAAGTCCTAAAAGATTGGAATAATCAGACTGGATTTGACTCAAAAAATTGGATCAGTAATTATTAATATAAAAAAATTGGCAGTCCTAGACTCTTAATCTTATTCTTATAAGATGTCTAAAAGAAAAATTCTTCTATTTTCTGAAATCTAAAGAAATAAAAAATATTGTATTTTTTTTTAGTATATTTTCAATCATATTTTGGTGGTGGGGAGTCTTATTTTCCCCATCGACCTTTACAATAATGAATGAAAAATTTTTATCTTTCTCGGGAAGGGCAGATATAAGATTTTTA